TCCTTGGTCTTTTTTACATAACACTCTCGGCCGCCCAAGAGGACTGGCTATCTTTCTCTTTATACGCAATATCTTGAAAGGCAAAGAAAAAGATCTACCTTGGCAACGAAGACGTCATTGCCTGATAGTTTCTCTTCCGAACCGGTTAAATACCTATAACAAAAAAAGGCCAAAGCCCGCTGAAGCACTGGAAAAATGTTGACCACGATTTCTAACGCTTTTCAAAAACCATTTGCTTGCAACGCCTTGAGTGGACAGATAATTACGGCCACTAGATCCTTCATACTCTTACTAAAGTACACTTAAGACTCAACCAATCTTGAAAGTGGAGTGGACAACTGGCATACCTTGAATCTAGCCTGCAATCCTTTCGCACTTCTCTTATCAAATTTCTAGTTAGAGAGAGAGCTAACCGCTGCCAAAATGCAGCAGTTTTTCTTATATACGATAGCACCCCCTGCCCTCCTTGTTCAAGTAGTTCAAGAGTGAAAGGGCGTAGTGAAAGAAGGGAAAGATATCTTTCAAAGATATTCTACCCATAAAGGCAGTTCTCTTATATGGCAATACTAGATTGGCGAGACAGGAGAGAAAGCTTAGAAAGTAGTAAGGTGTCTATGGGGCTTGCCTTACAGGTAGTGACTATACCACTTACATATCGAACAGATCTTACTCTCAATGGAATATGACCTAGGAACTTACAGAATACCGAACTTGGATAATAGGTAGAAGAATGATTGGCTAGATCATTTGCTTCACTGCGGAAGAACCCCTTTCTACGCTACGTTCCCAATAAAAAGCCGTCATCCTTCTGTCGCCTGTTAGCCACACCAGACCAAGAAAAGGCAAACTAATCAACCAAGACTCAGTCACGACCTTTGTAACCTCACGGCCACTTTCTTTCCTAGAGCTTGCAGCCATTATCTTATCTTTTCAGATATGGTGACATTACTTGTATGGGGGGAAGTGCCAGATCTTTACGGATCATAAGAGCTTGAGGTACTTGATGACACAGAAGGAGTTGAACCTTCGCCAGGATGGCACACTTCTATTCCGGGGACGAGTATGTGTTCCTCAGGACAGTGACCTGTGCCATGATATCTTGGAGGAGGCGCATAGCTCACCTTTTTTCCTGCACCCAGGGAGCACGAAGATGTACAGGACGATCCGCCCACACTATTGGTGGAAAGGTATGAAGAGGGATGTCGCTGAGTATGTGGCTAAATGCTTAGTGTGCCAGCTGGTTAAGGCTGAGCACCAGAGACCAGCAGGACCCTTACAGCCAGTTCAGATACCACAGTGGAAGTGGGACGAGATAGCCATGGACTTTGTCTCTGGATTGCCGAAGACTGCGAGGCAACATGACGCCATTTGGGTGATTATTGATCGGCTGACCAAGTCAGCTCACTTCCTGCCGATCAGTATGACTTACTCTACGGGCAAGCTAGCCCAGATATATATTGATGAGATAGTGCGCCTACACGGGATACCATCATCCATAGTATCAGACAGAGACCCACGGTTCACTTCAGCCTTGTGGCAGAGCCTACAGAAGGCTTTGGGTAGCAGAGTGAGTCTTAGCACAGCCTTCCATCCTCAGACCGATGGCCAGTCTAAGAGGACCATCCAGACATTGGAGGCTATGCGGAGGTAATCCCTTGATTTTCGAGGTTGTTGGGACAGACATCTACCCTTGGTGGAGTTCGCCTATAACAAGAGTTATCAGGCGAGTATAGGCATGCCACCTTTTGAGGCACTCTATGGACGCAAGTGCAGGACTCCCCTATGCTGGGATGAAGTAGGAGAGAGACAGATTCTTGGGCCAGAGATTGTACAGGAGACCTCTTCCTTCGGTCCGGTTAGTACATGGTTCTGTCGTTTACCTTGCGCGTATCTATTCCTTTAAGCTTATATCTTATACCATTGCAATCAGACTCATTGGATATGTTCCTTTTCTCTTCGAACCGATTAGAAGGAAGGCAGTAGCTCCTCCTACATACGAGTAGGGAGATCCTGAACTAAGGAAGAAGAAAACCATGCCTTATAGAGCCCTACCTAGTACCAGGGTCCCGAACCGGAGCCAAGCAACATGGATCGGAACTGGACATCGATAACCTTACCGTCGAAAGCATCCATCAGAGCAAGGGAGCTGAGAAGACCGCATTGCACGACAAGAAAGCAAAGGCGTCACAGTTGACGCCTTAAGGTGACAACATCGAATGCTTAGAGAGTGAGCGCATCTTCGTGAATGAGGCTAAGAGTTGGAGGTCAGCCGTCTCATAGGAGCTATAGCTGGATTGAATTCTTCGCGTGGGAACTCATACTACTGTTAGCTGACCTTTTTTCGAAAAAAAACCCGGACGACGTAGTATTTTCTCGTATAATAGAGGGATGATAGCGGCTCTTTGAAAGAAAGACAAGGCTAGTCTAAGAGACATTGATAGCAAGTTCTGGTTGCACTGGTCACATAGGTCCAAAGAAATCCACCCCTGCTAGAATGGGC